AAACAAATTGAAATGATTGAAGTTTTTCTATTTGGAATCGTGTTAGGTCTAATTCCTATTACTTTGGCCGGATTATTCGTAACTGCATATTTACAATACAGACGCGGCGATCAGTTGGACCTTTGATTGAGTAACATCTCTTTCTTTGATTGACCTCCTCCTTAATCTGCAGGAGGTCAAATTCTGGTTCCAATTCGAGTTAGTGAAGTTATTTTATTTTCATTCGACATTACAATTCTAAGAACATAATCACGCTCTGTAGGATTTGAACCTACGACATCGGGTTTTGGAGACCCACGTTCTACCGAACTGAACTAAGAGCGCTTTCTTACGACAGGAGATATGACTATAAAGAAAAGGATTTTTTTACCCCTATCCCCAATCCAAACTATTAGTTAGCATGCATCATAATCATAGTATTATAAAATAAAAGATTATGTTCAATTTGAGCCGATCTCAAAGGATCTCTCGTTACTGCCTGTAAGATAACTAATATGGTAGGGATGACAGGATTTGAACCTGTGACATTTTGTACCCAAAACAAACGCGCTACCAAGCTGCGCTACATCCCTTTCCATTAGTTGTACTATGTCATAGTACAGAATCCCTCTCTTGTTTTCCAACATCATTATTTTCTCTATACTATATAGAATAGTATTTCTCTTGCCATTTCTTCTTTTTGGTCTCTTATAATAAAAAAGATTTATATACATATGAAACCTAACATATAAACATCTATAAGGAAAGAATATTTTTCGGTAATGCTCAGGAAGAAAAGAAGGGATCATTTTTTTTCTGTTTTAGGAACAGGTAGATCTCATTTACCGAATTATTCTACGTATCCTTTTTTTTTTAGTTAGAGATTCCGCGTACAAATACAAGTGATCTTTAACTATATATAACTATAATTATAGTTATATGCATCCATCTGATAATATATTATATGTCTTACAATAAAGAAGGAGGCTTTGCAATGCGAGATATAAAAACATATCTCTCCGTGGCACCTGTGCTAGCTACTTTATGGTTCGGTTCTTTAGCAGGCCTATTGATAGAGATCAATCGTTTATTCCCAGATGCGTTGGTATTCCCTTTTTTTTCTTTCTAGTTATTCGGATGGAAAGGGGGTGAAGAAGAAGATTAGAGATACGAAAAATTCTTTGTTACTAATTTCCCCCCCTTTTTTTTTTTTTCGGGGATAGGAAGGAAAGAAAAAAGTGGATTGAACTCCAGAGAAACTCGAGTTCAGGATCAAATTAATCGAGGAAGAGCAGAACTAGAAATGTGGTTCTAGGACATAGGATGTTCTAGACCATACAAGATAGTAAATGAAATACTTAGATTAGAAAATAGTTGATAGTTAGAAAAAATTGTATTATTTAGCATTACTCCATTGATTGAAATGGAATCTTTCCTGTTAGCAACTTCGATTTCTTTTTTGTTCTTTTCTTCTTTTTCGATTCAGGTCGAAAATAGAAGAGTTGAGTAAATCCAAAATTCAAAGGAGGTTCATGGCCAAGGGTAAAGATGCTAGAGTAATAGTTCTTTTGGAATGTACCAGCTGTGCCCGAAATGGTTTAAATAAAAAATCGCTGGGGATTTCAAGATATATTACTCAAAAGAATCGACACAATACACCCGGTCGATTAGAATTGAGAAAATTTTGTTCGTATTGTCACAAGCATACGATTCACGGAGAGATAAAGAAATAGAGTGAACAGAACATCTGTGCCGTGCCGCCTTTTCAAGCAAGGAAAAGGAAGAAATAACATATTATATATATATATAAACAAATCAAATCCTATTTCTGTTGGATCCGAAAAAAAAATGAATGAAGAAATCAAATAGGATTTTAGAGATAAGGAATGAACCATGGATAAAACAAAGCGACCCTTTCGTAAATCCAAACGATCTTTTCGTAGGCGTTTGCCCCCACCAATTGGATCGGGGGATCGAATTGATTATAGAAACATGAGTTTAATTAGTCGATTTATTAGTGAACAGGGAAAAATATTATCTAGAAGAGTGAACAGATTGACCTTGAAACAACAACGATTAATTACTATTGCCATAAAACAAGCTCGTATTTTATCTTCGTTACCCTTTCTTAATAATGAGAAACAGTTTGAGAGACCTGAGTCGATCCCTAGAACTACTGGCCCTAGAATCAGAAATAAATAAGCCTACGCCTGAATAAAAAACGCTAATTGAAACTAAAACTTCGATTGAAGTTTTGTTAGAAAAAGCCGAGAGACTTGATTGTCACGTCGTAACGTAATAGAAAAAAAAAGATTTCTTCTTACCCGATTCTTTTTTTTTTAACGTGTTCGTTCATTCTTACTCTTAGCATATTAATTTATACTCTATCTTCCCGGAGTTCATTCTCCGGGGAACTACGTTTAAATCATTCCGTCAAATTCTTCACACTCTCCCTATTTGATGATCTCATTAGAAATCATGTAAAGACAATTCCTATTTAATATAGCTATTTGTGCAAGTATTTTACGATTAAGAAGCAACTGCCTCTTGTACAAATCATGTATTAATCGACTATAACTATAGGATACCTTATCCCCCCGAGTTACTGCATTTATCCGGGTGATCCACAAACGACGAAAATCTCTCTTTTGCCGACCCCTATCCCGATGAGTAGAAACCAAAGCTCTCATTTTCTGTTGAGTAATAGTTCGAGTAAGTCTTGAATGAGCCCCTCGAAAAGTTGATGCAAATAAACGAATTTTTGTTCGACGCCTCCGAGCTATATATCCTCGTCTAACTCTGGTCATTGAATCAAATAAAACTTTGATGAATAACTAATTGATTTCTTTTCTTTCAGTCATTCTTCCCCTCCCCTAGTTTAATTAATAACAAAACGGATTCTTCCAATGTATAAAATACAAATTCCAATGGCTTTTGCTACTATGACCTTCCCAACCACTATTTTCTATTTCTTTCAGGCATTTCACCTAAAAATAAGAAATAGGGCCGATATTCGGTATAAAAAAAATAAATAGTAATGAGTAATGGTAGTAAATGAAAAAAAAAATAGTGACTTCCATCGTTTCTATGGTTACTTCTTAAACGGTGAGGCCCTTTCTATACACCGGAGCCCCCTTCCTCATTTAATCAATGTTATTGGTAACTTGTACAGTTCACACACTTTTTGGCTCTACCCATGAATTATCGAGTAATAGGTCTTTTCACAATGAAATCTATCCATACAGTAACGGCATTTTATTATGAAGGTTAGCTAGGTAGCTGGCCCTGTTAGTCCGTTCTTGCAAGAGTAGGAACATAATCTTCCCTTAAAATGCTATTTCCCCGCTTAATGATAGCCATTGCTACCAATGGGGAATTGCTTTTCATCTCCAATTGAGTTGATTGGATTTGCACCAATGGAAACCATAAATTCCAAAAAATATAGATATATGATAGATCTTAGTTTTTAGGTAGTGAATAGGGTTCATCCATTCTATCCTATTCATTGCTACCGGTTATTGATACTGGAATAATCATTTGTTCCAGCTCATGATCTGAACGAGTCGCACATACACCCTAGTACATGTTCCTCGGCGCTGAGGACATCCTCGAAGAGCGGGGGATTTCGTGACATTTCGGATTGGCTGTCTTGTGTTTCTAATAAGTTGTTTAATAGTTGGCATCCTGAATTTGGAATCGTATACAGAATGGGCTGGTTCAGATCGATCCTAACCGGATAATTATGAATTACTTCTTACTTATAAGTAATATTTTACTTAGGTAAGGTAAGAAAAGAGGATAAAATATGAAATCACAGATTATTCGAATTATGGATCGAAACAGGGTTGCAGGTTTATGCGAAATCCCCGCTATTTTCGACCGCTACAAGATCAACAATGCCATGAGCTTGGGCTTCTGTTGCTGACATAAAAACATCCCTTTCCATGTCTTCGGATACAACCCATAAAGGATTGCCCGTTCTTTGTACATAAACCCTTGTGAGGGTTTCGCGGAGTTTCAGTAATTCTTCCGCTTCCAGGATAAATTCTCCCGTAGGTGCCTCATAAAAAGAACTAGCGGGTTGGTGGATCATAACCCTGATGATATAATAAAAGGTTCCTAGTTCCTATGTCTCGCCCGATCCGACGAGAGGATAAAAAATAAAACAAGAAGAAAAAAGAAAGATAGAATTTAACAACCGTACAGGCATGTTTTGTGCATTGCATACGGCTCTGTTATGGAATTTCCTTTTTCTCTTCCGTCGAAAAAAGAGACAAATAGAATCTCTTAGATCCAGTAATCCACTTACCATCCTTCCCTTAGGAGGAGTTAAAACAAAAATACTATGATGGTTCCGTTGCTTTAGATATTTATTTTATCTCGTTTGTCATTCAGCAATCCCAAAGTGTTTTCCTGATCCGATCAATTAAGGAAAAATGAAAATGATCTTTTTTTTTTCTTTGGTACTCTTTCATAACATAAATATCAGAAAGAGACTTCTGGTATAGAAGCAAAAAGGTTTGTGACGCTGAAACAGATTTCCCACCCATAAGAAAAAATCGGGAATAACCTTTGTTTCATACTACTATCTCGATACATAATCACATGTTGTGAAAAACAATAATAATTGTTTGTTCATATCGAACTCCAAGTGCCATGCTATTATTACTTATTATTCATATTCTATATGGCGAAGGCATAGTCTTCTTTTTTCTCTCAAATAAAAAACTCATTGGCGCCAAGCGTGAGGGAATGCTAGACGTTTGGTAATTTCTCCTCCGACCAGGATGAAAGATCCCATTGAAGCTGCTAATCCCATGCAGATTGTATGTACATCTGGTGACACAAATTGCATAGTATCATAAATAGCTATTCCTGGGATTACCCACCCGCCGGGAGAGTTTATAAACAAATAAAGATCCCTGGTATCATCCTCTATGCTAAGATATACCATCAGACCAACAAGTTGATTCGAGATCTCGCTATCAACCTCTTGGCCTAAAAAAAGTAATCTTTCTCGATGAAGTCGGTTGATTAGGACAAAATTTTATCCCTTAGGAACCGTACACGCATCTTTAGATGCATACGGTTCAAAAAAAAATCAAAATTGTGAAAAAAAAAAAAGAATCAATGTGTCGATTACAGCCCTATTTTTTTCGTAGCACAGGCTTTTGCTAAGGAAAGAAACTAAGCTAAAAGGGGCTTTTCTTCCATTTTTCAAGAAAGATGAATAAGTTTTGAATCACTTCTTACTTATCAAACTAACCTCTCATTGATGTATTATCACATCGAGATCCAAATCACAATGTTATTTTCTTGTTCCTGAATGAGCCTCTTCAATTCTTTTTTTTTAGGTTTATTCTCTACTCCGGGTAAGGATCCGCCCGAATTCGATTCGAACATATAGGACAAATGATCCCTATACCACTTCTTTTTGCTTTGCTACAATTTTTTTATTTCAATTTCTTTTCATGTCTTTTTTTTACAGAATATTCAATGTATTTATCATATTACTCGATTGATTGGCAAGTTTGAGATCGCTTCTCTGATTAAATAGGAATCTTTTATGATACGAGTAGTAATCCTACACGGATTACAAATTTGATATTTTTTGAACGGAGCCTGTATACTTTATTTTTTTGTTGATCAATCCAACCATAAATCTTTCTAATTGATAATAATCCCCCAAATCAACAAAAAAATAAATTGATCTAATTGCATTTCACGCTCCGAATTCTTGATAGTTTAATCAATCTTTCTTGGGGAAAACAGGGGGTATCTCAATCGGGGGAGAGAACGGGGAAATACCATATGACCCAATATGTCTGACAAGTCGCACTATACGTCAACCCAAACCGCATCTTCCTCTCCAGGACTCCGAAAAGGTACTTTTGGAACACCAATGGGCATTAAATTAAAGAAAAGGGGGTTAAGTACTATACTTCACTTTGATGTGGAAACGTAACAATCGATTTGCTTGTCTTCCCATTTATTTTATCGTTTTCCTAATCGAATATTGTTGTTTATCATATTTTATCCATAGATTAGAGGGTTTATATAGGAAGGCAGATTGAATAAAGGAAAAGTCTTATGAATGGATCGCTCGAATGATGAACAAGTCTCTTTGTATTGCATTCGCTCCAAAAATGGGTCCAATCCCCCATTGCGTATTGATACTTATCGGGTATAGAATAGATCTGTTTCTCTTTGTTCCTACGAACAGAATCGTTCAATTATTACTAACGGAACGGAATAAATATTAATCCTTGCTTCGAAGGTAATCCAATGAAAGGGTAAGGTGCATAACATAGTCTTTTCCAATCCAATGCGAGAAAGTCACATAGTGTCTATTTTTTCTTTGATAAAGGGGTATCTCCATGGGTTTGCCTTGGTATCGTGTTCATACCGTCGTATTGAATGATCCCGGTCGGTTACTTTCTGTCCATATAATGCATACAGCTCTAGTTTCGGGTTGGGCCGGCTCGATGGCTTTATACGAATTAGCAGTTTTTGATCCCTCTGACCCTGTTCTTGATCCAATGTGGAGACAAGGTATGTTCGTTATACCTTTCATGACTCGTTTAGGAATAACTAATTCATGGGGTGGTTGGAGTATTACAGGAGGGACTATAACGAATCCGGGTATTTGGAGTTACGAAGGTGTAGCCGGGGCACATATTGTGTTTTCTGGTTTGTGCTTCTTAGCAGCTATCTGGCATTGGGTGTATTGGGACCTAGAAATATTCTGTGATGAACGTACAGGAAAACCCTCCTTGGATTTGCCCAAAATCTTTGGAATTCATTTATTTCTTTCCGGGGTAGCTTGCTTTGGGTTTGGAGCATTTCATGTAACAGGCTTGTATGGTCCTGGAATATGGGTGTCCGATCCTTATGGCTTAACCGGAAAAGTACAAGCTGTAAATCCAGCTTGGGGCGCGGAAGGTTTTGATCCTTTTGTTCCGGGAGGAATAGCCTCTCATCATATTGCAGCGGGGACGTTGGGTATATTAGCGGGCCTATTCCATCTTAGTGTACGCCCACCCCAACGTTTATACAAAGGATTACGTATGGGCAATATTGAAACTGTCCTTTCCAGTAGTATTGCTGCTGTCTTTTTTGCAGCTTTTGTTGTTGCTGGAACTATGTGGTATGGTTCAGCAACTACCCCCATTGAATTATTTGGGCCTACTCGTTATCAGTGGGATCAGGGGTACTTCCAGCAAGAAATATATAGAAGAGTTGACGCCGGGCTAGCAGAAAATCTGAGTTTATCAGAAGCTTGGTCTAAAATTCCCGAAAAATTAGCTTTTTATGATTACATTGGTAATAATCCGGCGAAAGGAGGATTATTCAGAGCAGGCTCAATGGACAACGGTGATGGAATAGCTGTTGGCTGGTTAGGACACCCGATATTTAGAGATAAAGAAGGACATGAACTTTTTGTCCGTCGTATGCCTACTTTTTTTGAAACATTTCCAGTAGTTTTGGTAGATGGAGACGGAATTGTGCGAGCCGATGTTCCTTTTAGAAGGGCGGAATCCAAGTATAGTGTGGAACAAGTAGGTGTAACTGTTGAGTTCTATGGTGGTGAACTCAATGGAGTTAGTTATAGTGATCCTGCTACTGTGAAAAAATACGCTAGACGTGCTCAATTGGGTGAAATTTTTGAATTAGATCGTGCTACTTTGAAATCCGATGGTGTTTTTCGTAGCAGTCCAAGGGGTTGGTTTACTTTTGGACATGCTTCGTTTGCTTTGCTCTTCTTTTTCGGGCACATTTGGCATGGCGCTCGAACCTTGTTCAGAGATGTTTTTGCTGGTATTGATCCAGATTTGGATGCTCAAGTAGAATTTGGAGCATTCCAAAAACTTGGAGATCCAACTACAAGGAGACAAGCAGTCTGATACAACATTGTTCTGATATATGTATATTTCGCCTCTATTTTTATTTATTTATTTATTTTTACTAATATTAATATAGAGTACCAGAGAAGTCTTGATTTTGATTATTGTTTCTCTTTGACTCTTGCCCTTTCTTTAGCTGGGAAATAATCCCAAATGCGCAAGCACGGAAGCTATAATTGTAAACCACGATCGAATCTATGGAAGCATTGGTTTATACATTCCTATTAGTCTCGACTCTAGGGATAATTTTTTTCGCTATCTTTTTTCGAGAACCACCTAGGATTTCGACGAAAAAGATGAAATAATTTTTTATTATCTCAATTTCAATTGAAGTACCGAACCTCCAATAGGGAGGTTCGGTACTTCAACTAGTCCCCGTGTTCTTCGAACGGATCTCTTAGTTGTTCAGAGGGTTGCCCAAAAGCGGTATATAAAGCGTACCCAGTAAAGCTTACAAGTAAACCAGATATGGAGATGGCGACTAGGGTTGCTGTTTCCATTATTAGATAATTTCAAGACCATGAATGATGGATCTACGCTACGATAAGACCGTTTATTTACAACGGAATAGTATACAAAGTCAACAGATGTCAACCAATGCAATAGGATTTATGGCTACACAAACCGTTGAGGATAGTTCCAGATCTGGGCCAAGACGAACTATTATAGGGGATTTATTGAAACCATTGAATTCGGAATATGGTAAAGTAGCCCCTGGGTGGGGAACGACTCCCTTGATGGGAGTCGCAATGGCCTTATTTGCGATATTCCTATCCATTATTTTAGAGATTTACAATTCTTCAGTTTTACTGGATGGAATTTCAATGAGTTAGGCTTATAATAACTACGAAGCTGGGGGCTTTCAATCAAGGAAGACCCGGCTTTTCAAAATGCATTTTTTAGGACTCGGGTTGCTAGGCCATTCTGGTAGTTCGACCGTGAAATTCCCTTGTTTCGATATTTCCGGAATATGAGTGTGTGACTTGTTTGTTATAATTGATCCTATTGATAGTACAGAGAATAGGTCTGTCATCTCGATAGAGATGGGTTTTGCCTCGTCGGATATTTATTCGAGTATCTGGAGCACGGATTATATGGAATAGATCAAGAAATATTTGAACTATGATTCATGCCTACTATTCAGACCTCGCGACCGGACTTCACAAAAATTTTCAAAGGGTCTCGAACGCTTTTTCTTTCTTCAGAAGCATTTTTATTTTAAGCCGAAGGAGCAAAATTTCCCTTGATTTTTAGTCGTAATATCCATTCATTGAGTTGACTAAGTGATGATCAAATGGTTCTTACTCAGAGAACCTTTTGGGTTGGGGGCTTTATTGAATCATCGTGGTTCTAGTATGAATCTTAGGTTTTAATCGAATCATAGGGTCTCAACAAGAGAATTCCTATCAATAGTAAGCAATAGTAAATCTGCATTACGCAAAAAAAAAGAAAAAAAAAAAAGAATCAATAAATAGGAGAAGAGAAGATTCAAGAGGCCTATAACGATCAACATAAAGACGGATGAGCCGACTTGATATTTTGGCATTATCATCAAAAACGGGATTTCGGATTTTGGTTCTTTCGTATACTTAGGCATGATTGGATCAAGTAGTATTTAAGAAGTTTCAAACTTTCTATTATATATCTGTTTCAACCAGTATTTTGGTGTTTCTGCTTGAGCCGTACGAGATGAAATTCTCATATACGGTTCTCAGAGGGGGAGTCCATTGGTTTACCTATCTCAATAAAGTATATGATTGGTTCGAAGAGCGTCTCGAGATTCAGGCGATTGCAGATGATATAACTAGTAAATATGTTCCTCCTCATGTCAACATATTTTATTGTCTAGGGGGGATCACACTTACTTGTTTTTTAGTACAAGTCGCTACGGGTTTTGCTATGACTTTTTACTATCGTCCGACCGTTACAGAGGCTTTTGCCTCTGTTCAATACATAATGACTGAAGCTAACTTTGGTTGGTTAATCCGATCAGTTCATCGATGGTCAGCAAGTATGATGGTCCTAATGATGATCCTGCACGTATTTCGTGTTTATCTCACAGGTGGATTTAAAAAACCTCGCGAATTAACTTGGGTTACGGGTGTAGTCCTGGGTGT